TAGTGCGATACAGTCAAAACAAGGTATTCTATTTTGAAATAATAAGTACCTCGGAGACAGATAAATTCATCAACGGATTCTCTATTTTTTCCATCTAATTCCTTTTTTTATAGGATAACAAAGCAAGATGGTTAGAAATCCTTTATTTTTTCAACCCAATCGCTCTTTTGATTTTGGAAAAGTATCTTTATCAATATGCTGTTTCTTCTACACATTCATCTCCATATAGAAAACGGATAATCTAATAGTTAGGATTCACTAAAAACGAAATAATTCACTCGTGGGAGAAGCCTTTTCCGCATCAGGCACTAATTTTTTTTTAACGTTTAATTAGATCGGGTAATCATTCAAATTACGAAGATAAGCTCGTTGCTTCTTCTTTCCCTAGAATTTGAACCATAGGGCTCGATCCATTTATTCAATCGACCAAACTTCCGAATTCATTTCGTTCAATTCAAAAAATGTTTGGTAACGATTTGGTACGAATGAAATATTTTCCGAATTCTCGATTGATACGACATGCTCTTTTTTCCATTCATTTCCTTTCAGGATCAGTCGTGGTCTGATAAACTCTACCGATGATGTAGACGAATTCCTTGCTTCATCCAAATATGTAAAAGATCCTAGCCGCACTTAAAAGCCGAGTACTCTACCGTTGAGTTAGCAACCCCCAAAATAGATATGTTATGTAGATACAATCGGGATCAAAAAAAAATTCAAATAAAAAACTTTGGTTGTAATCTGTAATCAAAATCTTGAATTAGCAATAAATCCAACAAAAAACAAAGTTTTCTAATTGATTCTGAACATAAAAACAAAGAGATCAGATGACAATACAAGAAATTATTAGATAAAAAAAAAGCATTTCTAGACCAAATATTATCCTTTTTTTTGAATACAAATTTTGTATCGCAACAAACTCAACGAATCCTTGAATAAAGTAAAAAAAAACCTATGTATTGGGCAGAAGACATACCACTTTTTATTGATTTTTACTTCACGATTGAATTAATTATATTTGTTCAATACACTCTTGTCAATATAAAAAATACAATTACTACAATTACAATGTAAAAAGAAACAAAATTTCATTTCATAATTTAATAATAATAATTAATAAAAAATAGAAATAGTATAGAAATTATGAAATTGAAATATAAAGAGAAAAATATAAGTTAAGTATAACAAAAAAAACTTGTGTTGGATGGGCACTACATAAAAAATCTACATAAATAGATGAATAGAAAAGGAAGAATAAAAAAAGTTATACCAAGCTAGAACCTCATTCTCTCTTTTTTTTTTATTTCATTAATTGAACTTCTTTTAATTAAGTCAAAATTCTTTAAAAACCCCTGCCCTCTTTAAAATATCATAAACGGTTTCCGTAGGTTGAGCGCCTTTTTCAAGAAAATATAAAATAGCCGGAACGTTTAAATAAGTTTGATTCCTTATTGGATCATAAAAACCCACTTTCCGCAGATCTCCTCCCTCTCTTCTGGACCGAACATCAATTGCAACGATTCGATAGACGGCTCATTGGGATAGATTAGATCAACAGCAACCCCCCTTGGAAACGTATAGGAAGTTTTCTCCTCGTACGGCTCGAGAAAAACGATTTGAAGTTATGTATTAGAATGGCAAATCAAAAAAGTCCATAAAATCATCAAATGAATTAAATGAAGAATTAAGTCCTTTTTATTTCCTAAAAAAAGAAAATCATTTGTATACCCGTAACTCAAGTTAAATAACTTTCAAATAGCCCAAAAAAAAGAATCCTTTGGCATTTCATTTATTGAGCGGTCTCGAATACCCTTTTTTGTCTCATTTAGAATCGATTTTAATTCTGCATTCTGATTCAAATACAATTGTTAATTGGTGCGACAATTCAAATCGAAAATAGAAAATAAAAGGATGTTTCCTTGTTCCGGAATCTTTTATCTTTGTTTTGAATCATTAGGTTTAGGCTTTACTTCGTTGATTTTTAATCCTTTCAAAAATGGCAGCAACATACCTTTTTGTTATTTCTTTCTATCAAAGAATCGTATGAACGGAGGATTCCCGCACGATATATATAATTTTTATCGAAAAGGTTTTATCAATCCCAACAAAATTTCCTTTAAGATTTGAAACTTGCCTGATTGGGGCCCTTTCGGTATCTCTGTCAAAGATATACTTACGAAGTTGTTCCAACTTATTGATTAACATTAACCCTAGATCCTTTCCCCTTAAGAAATGAATCAATACTTTCTACTCGAGCTCCATCATGTACTATTTCCATCACACCCCAACAAAAAATGCGGGTTCGAGTGGAAGAGAACAAAGGATGTCGAGTCAAGAGCATCCCTTAATTAGATTAGAGAATGGCGGATATAAGAATCCACAACAGATCATGTCCTTCAAGTCGCACGTTGCTTTCTGCCACATCGTTTCAAACGAAGTTTTACCATAACATTCCTCGAATTTGGAACCGCTATGCGGTTGATTAAGTTATAGAATCATGAATAGTCATTAGTTCAGTTAGGACAGTCGGCACATAAGATTTAGAATATTAAGTTATTTTTCATTTTTTTTTTTTCAATTTCAATAATGAAAAAAAAAAAAATTCCAATTTGTTTTACATCCAATAAAAACAATAAAAATGAAAAAATCGATTGGAAAAATACAATTTTAATTATTTACTAGAATTACACATGCCCTTACTCTGGGACGGAAGGATTCGAACCTTCGAATAGCGGGACCAAAACCCGATGCCTTACCACTTGGCCACGCCCCACTTTGATTTCTATTCGACACTGATAAAGACTAATGTTGTTATTAATTGTTCGTCAACTCCAGCCAAAATATCTAAAGAAAAAATTAGATTCTATTGTTAGTATTTTGACGCATGTAGATATAGAATTATACTGAATTTATTGATCTTTACATATAATTACATTAATATATTGTATGAAAGTAAAATTTTTTCTATTCTCAAAAGAGAATGGAAAGTTTTTTGGTTGAGTGAGTAAGTTCAAAAAAAAGAAGGATTTTTGATCTTTCTTTTTTTATTTTCTTCATTTTTTACTTCTATGAAGAACTCAATCAAAATACAATTATCTTAAAAAAAAACAAAATGTCTGTTATGCTTGATACCTTAATTTTGATCTGTCTTGATTCTGTCATTTATTTGAGTAATTTTTTATTAGTCAAATTACCCGAAGCCTACGCTTTTTTGAGTCCAATCATAGATTTTATGCCAGTCATACCTGTACTCTTTTTTCTCTTAGCCTTTGTTTGGCAAGCTGCTGTAAGCTTTCGATAAAATCTTTCATCTTGTCCTAGAAAAATGAATGGTTTTTTCGAGAAAAAGGATGCGAATACTAATAATTGATAAGATCAGACAAGTCTTACAGTATGAACTCTAGATTCAAACATGAGAATTCTTGGATAACCGCGATTCGGATCGCCTCCTTTTACCATTCTAACTATTTTGATTTTCCGTGAATGAAAAACCTTATTGTGATCCTCCACAGGTGGGTATAAAAAAATTATTGAGTTAAGTAAGATAATAATAGATAAGATAATAAGAATTTTTTTTTATTGTAATTACAATAATTACAATAAAAAAATTTACAATAAAAAAAAATTCTTTTCGATCTCTAAAAACTACTTTCTTTGGTTTTAGGTATCAAAATAGGATATGTGGTATAAAAATAGATTCTCTATTCTCTTTTTTCAAAAAAAAAAAATAATAAAAATCTTGGGGATTGTGTAATGCTTACTCTCAAACTCTTTGTTTACACAGTAGTGATATTCTTTGTTTCTCTCTTCGTTTTCGGATTTCTATCTAATGATCCAGGACGCAATCCTGGACGCGAAGAATAAAAAGGGGTTTCTTTACTTGATTTTTCTTCATTTTATAAAATTAGAAATAAAAATAGATGAAAAAAAAATAGAAAAAAATTCTATTTGATATTTGTAATTATATATTATTTGTAATTTTTTTGAAAAAACCAAAAAGATTGAAAAAATTCGAAAGATAAATCAACTATTAAGTCATTAATGGAAACGGAAAGAGAGGGATTCGAACCCTCGGTACGAATGAATCGTACAACGGATTAGCAATCCGACGCTTTCGTCCACTCAGCCATCTCTCCCCATGGAAAAAAATAAAAAACTAATATTCAAAATTTATATAATATAAAAATATTATATAAAATAATTCGAAATTTAATTCTATAATAACAATAATATATATCTACAAAATATACAAGTTGTATTGTGTAATACAACTAGGTACAAGTTTTATCTGAAATTCCAATCAGTTAGAAAAATTAGAAAGATTCAATAAAAGATTCACAGCACAATCACAATATAAATTTGGGTTTGTTGACTTATTCGAAAAAAATATCTATAATGTAATTAATATAATTAAATATTTCTTTTCACTTAAAAAAAAAAATAATAGGAGGTAATACTTTTATGTTCGATATCCCGGATTTAGACAGAATAGCTACATGTTTACGTTGTTTACTATTGTTTTTAGTTATAGCTTTGGTTATATATATATTGCTGGGTAATCCGCAACCTGTTGTTACAGGTTAATTGAATGGAAACTTAGGCAAGTACCTTGATATACACAAGTTTAGTTTAGTTAAAAAAAAAAAAATAACATATTTCATTTAGTTCCTTCATGCTTAATATACCTACTATAACTAGGATAACTTATTTTTTGGGTTTTTTACTAGTGACCTTAATTATAACTTCCGTTTTATTTATAGTTCTGAGTAAGATAGGACTTATTTGAAGTTAATTGAATGAACAACTCAAGATTTCTTTATGTGGGATTCCATATATTTTTTAGCTCTTTATCGCGTCAATTGATAATTTTTGGTTATTGAGATTCATGGGCAATTCAGATTAATAGTTAGAGATAGATATTACCTTTTTCTTTTTTTTTTCAAAGGAATTGAAATGATTGAAGTTTTTCTATTTGGAATTGTCTTAGGTCTAATTCCTATTACTTTGGCTGGATTATTCGTAACCGCATATTTACAATACAGACGTGGTGATCAGTTGGACTTTTGATTAATTAGATTAATTAACAAATATTTTTTTAATTGACCTCCTGTAGATTAGAGAAAGCAGGAGGTCAATTCTAGATTACTGCTCAGTTATTTCAGTCTAATTCGATAATTAATTCGATTCGACCTAACAAGAATGGAATCGCGCTCTGTAGGATTTGAACCTACGACATCGGGTTTTGGAGACCCACGTTCTACCGAACTGAACTAAGAGCGCTTTCCTATCATAATAGATAAGACTGTAAAGAAAACTTTTTGTAACAAAAAACTACATCTACATCCTGCATGCATATACTTCGTATAGAGTATGATAAAAAAAATGATAAATTCCGTTTTTAATCGAATTAATTAAAATTTAATTCCTCCGTATTTCTCAGAGGAAAGGTAATTAGGTAGGGATGACAGGATTTGAACCCGTGACATTTTGTACCCAAAACAAACGCGCTACCAAGCTGCGCTACATCCCTTTCAATTCAATTGGTTTTTATAGTGTAATTGTAAAGAATTCTTGTCTTGTTTTCCACATCGTTATTTCCTATATACATAATTTATCTTGCCATTTCCTCTTTTTGGTCTCATATCATATAAGGTATAATAAAAATATTTTGATATATATGAAAAACCCGTCGTAAATTAAAAAATACTTTTCGGGAATGCTCAGTAGGAAGGGGCATGCTACTCTATTTTCTGAAAAAAAATATTTTATCTACCGGATCGTTGTACATTTATTTTAATTTGACTTAGCTTAGGGATTTTGTGTACAAACAAAAGTAGTCTTTTTTAACTTTAAACTATCTATACATCTGATCGTAGATTAGATATGTATTGCCTTTCTTTTATATATTACATTAAAGAAAAAAAAAACGAAGGAGTATTTTCAATGCGGGATCTAAAAACATATCTTTCCGTGGCACCGGTCCTAAGTACTCTATGGTTTGGGGCTTTAGCTGGTCTATTAATAGAAATCAATCGTTTTTTCCCGGATGCGCTGACATTCCCCTTTTTTTCCTTCTAGTTATTGACGTGGTAGGGGGGTAACGAAGATTAGAGATAGAATCAACTATCTGTGATTAATCCCCCCTTATTTTAATAATATAAGAATATTCGAGGGGAGAAAGACGAAAAGTAGATTCAACCTCATCAAAACTTGGGATCCGGTTCGAATGAAAATCTCTAAAAAAAGAGGGAGAATCGAAACGAAAATGTGAATCTAGAGTAATAGGTATCATACAGGCTATTAAAATGAGATATTGTGATTAGAAATATAGTTAGAAACCCTTTGATTACGGAGTATTTCTTAAATTTATTTACTATAATTACTCTATTGATTTTGATTGCAACGAAATCTTTCTAATTGTATTTGTATTTCGAGTTATAAACTTCTATTTTTTGATTTTCCTTTCTTCTTCACTTCGGGTCGAAAATAATAATAGAAAGGTGGCTTGAATCAAAAATCCAAAGGAGGTTAGGTTGGTGGCTAAGGGCAAAGATGCCCGAGTAAAAGTTATTTTGGAATGTACCGGTTGTGTTCGAAAGAGTGTTAATAAGGAATCAAGGGGCATTTCCCAAATAACTTTTACTCAAAAGAATCGACACAATACGCCTAGTCGGTTGGAATTGCGAAAACTCTGTCCCTATTGTTACAGACATACAATTCATGGAGAGATAAAGAAATAGATCGAGCCGAACGTCTGTCTATCATTCTTTCAAGGAAGGGGACAAAACTATTTTCATTCGACTTTATTTATATATAATAAATATATAAATATTATATAAATATCAAATTTCTATTTTATATATTTTTTTTTTATTATATAATATTATAAATATATATATAAATAAATATATATTATAGAAATAAACAAGCCAAATCCTATTTCTTAATTCGAATCTTTTTTTTATGTCCAACCGAAATAGGATTTTCGGTATATTCTATTTTATATTAAGGAATAAACTAAACAAACTATGAATAAATTTAAGCGACTTCTTTTTAAACGCAAGCGACCTTTTCGGAGACGTTTGTCCCCGATCCGGCCGTGGGATCGAATTTATTATGAAAACACGGATTTACTTAGTGATTTTATTAGTAAACGGGGAAAAATATTATCTAGGCGAGCAACTAGATTGACCTTGAAACAACAACGATTAATTACTATTGCTATAAAACAAGCTCGTATCTTATCTTTGTTACCCTTTATTGATAATCGCAATAAATTTGAAAAAATCAAGCCGGCTACTAGAACTGATAAATTTAGAAAAAAAAATAAAAAATTTGAAAGAAGCAAGTCGACCACTAGAACTGATAAATTTAGAAAAAAAAATAAAAAATTTGAAAGAAGCAAGTCGACCACTAGAACTGATAAATTTAGAACCGAAAATAAAAATTTTGAAAGAAGCAAGTCGACTACTAGAACTGATAATTTTAGAACCGAAAATAAAAAATAGGTTTTTTGGTTTTTTTTATGGATTGTATTTTATCAGACTAATTTCTACTCTACCCCCCTCCCCGGAGTTTATTCTCGGGGGAACTTGATTTAAAAAATTTTGGGGGATGGATTCTTCCCAATCTTCTTTTTTTATGACCTCGTTGGAAATCAAATCATATAAAGACAATTCCTATTTAATATAGCTATTTGCGCAAGTATTTTACGATTAAGAAGCGATTGTCTCTTGCGCAGATCATTTATAAATTTACTATAACTAGAACTAGAGTATAGCCCTTTTTTGCGAATTACTGCGTTTATCCGAGTGATCCACAAACGACGAAAATCTCTCTTTTTCCTATCGCTATCCCGTTGAGCCGAAACCAAAGCCCTTCTTTTCTGTTGAGCAATAGTTCGAGTAAGTTTTGAACGAGCCCCTTGACGGGATAAACAACTTTTTTTTCTACGTTTCCGAGCTATATATCCTCGTCTAACCCTAGTCATTGAATAAATGAAATTTTGATGAATAACTAATTGATTTTCTTTCTTTAAGTTATTCTTTTTTCCCTTCCTGATCGATCTATTAATAACAAAACGTAATTTTCCAATGTATAAAATAAAAATCCCAATGGCTTTTGCTACTATAACCTTCCCGACCACGATTTTTTATTTTTTTTAGACATTTATTTTGCCTTGAAACAAGACAAAAAAATAAGAAATTGTATTGGTGTATCAAACAAATAAAAAAGAAATGTAAATTCAACTTAAATATAGATGAATAAAGAAATAGTGGGTTCCTTCGTTTCTATGGTTATTTCTTAAACGGTGAGGCCCTCTCTATACACCGGAGCCCTTTACTTCATTTACTGAATGTTATTGATAACTTGTACAGTTCAAACTTTTTGGCTCTACCCATGAATTATCCAGTAATAGGTCTTTTACAATGAGATCCACTTATACAGTAACGGTATTGAATTTTTAAGGTTAGCTAGATCGCTGGCCCTGTTAGTCCGTTCTTGCAAGAATGGGAGCATAATTTTTTGTTTTGCCCTAAAAATAAGATTACCCGCTTAATGGATAACGTTCGCTACCAATGGGAAATTTTTTCTCATCTTAAATCGGATTTACACCAATGGAAACCATAAATTTCATATGAATAGATCTTTTTCATTTTAGATAGTGACTGGAGTTCTTCCATTTTATCTTATTCACTGTTAATGATCATTAATACTGGAAAAATTCTTTCATTTGATTTTTTGTTCCATCCATATTATAATATAATCTGAACGAGTCACACATACACCCTAGTACATATTCCTCGGCGCTGAGGACATCCCCGAAGGGCGGGGGTTTTCGCGGAATTTCTGATTGGCTGTCTTGCGTTTCTAATAAGTTGTCTAATAGTTGGCATGTTAAATCATATATATAAATGGACAACAAGTTTCAATCAAAACTAACTGAATGGGATTATGAAAAGATAGTTCGAGTTAATGTAAGATTAGAAAACGAAGAGTAAACTGGGCTGTAGTTATTATCTCTAGAGCGGGTGGGACAAATTGCAAAGCATTCATAGCCATTCCGTATTCATAACCGAAAAACGGAAAAAAAATTTCTGTCTTATTCTATTCCATTTCTATTAGAAAAAAGGGATATATTAATTAATTAGGGGAGCGTTTAATATGGTATTCGATTCCATTTTTTATATTGTTTTTTATATTATTCGTGTTATAATGTAAAAAACACATTAATATTATATTATTTTTAATACTTCATATTTTAATTCTTATTTTAAAATTTGTTAAATAATTTATATATATTATTTATTCCATATTATATCACATAATATATTATATTTTAAAAGGATTATCTTATTTATGTTCTTTATGTTTATTTATATTTAATTATATTAGAGGTACTCTGTCAATCATATTATTTATTAGTTACATTATGTAATATTTTTTATATTATTATTTATATTCTTTAACTTTAATTTTAATATAGTAAAGTTCTTTTTTTCCTGAAGGGGGTTTGATAGATATGGTTCAAGAAAACTGCTAAAGTTATAACTAGAATAGAAAAAAAAAGTAAAGGATTCAAAAAAACCCCTTCTATAAACGCGAAAAAGAGATTTTTCAATTTCGCGTCTATTAAATTGGAAGAATATGATAATATTCTTCTTGAATTTTTCATGAATTATTAGACAGAAACTAACTTGTCATAATCCCGCTTCCTCGATCCTCGGTTTATAGTCTGATCTGAGGCCAATACAATAATAGAGAAAAAAGAAACTCTATACTATTTGTTGACAAATTTCTATATAAATAGAAAAAAAATGGTGTCTAGTTCTATATGGACAAGCAAGAAAAGGGAAGAAATTATCTCGTACTTCATTTCAATATTAATCAAAATTGCCTTGCTGTGTCAGAAGAAGGATAGCTATACTGATTCAGTATACTCTAAAGACACCTTTGGTACAATATAGGTAATCCTACAAAGAGTTTCTGGAAAGTAAAT